TTCGTACAGTGCCCAATAAATTATTGGGTGTTCTTTTAATGGTTTCAGTACCTGCGGGATTATTAACAGTACCCTTTTTAGAGAATGTTAATAAATTCCAAAATCCATTTCGCCGTCCAGTAGCGACAACCGTCTTTTTGATTGGTACCGCAGTCGCTCTTTGGTTGGGTATTGGTGCAACATTACCTATTGATAAATCCCTAACTTTAGGTCTTTTTTAATTTGATTCAATTGTGAAATAACGCCACGTATGTATCTAGGGAATAGTTGCTTCAAAGCGAATTTTCCCTAGATACATCTATTCAATAAAATTCTCAATTTCTTTCGAATATATGAATTGTGCTACAGATTCAACTCTTATATCTTAATTAAATCCAATTGATTTAAAACTTGTTTTTTGGTAAATCAATTGCGAAATGTTTTTCTAGAATGCCCAATATCTGTTTTACATCTTCTAGGCGAAAATGTTCAATTTTCATAAGATCTTCTTGACTGTTATTCAAAAGGTCCAAAAATGTATATATATTGGACCTTTTGAGGCAATTATAAACCCTGGGAGACAATTCGGATTGATCAATAAAAATCGATTTCAATGCTATTTTTTTTTTGTTTTTTCTAACTTTATACAATTTCTCGTGAAAAGTAAAAGGGGATAAAGGAACCGTGTATTGATTGTCCTCTAAAGGTAAGTTTTTTTCTTCCTTATATAAAAAGGGAATAAATAAATCAATCAAATTCCGGGAGGCTTCATGAAGTGCTTCTTTGGGAGTTAAACTCCCATTTGTCCATATTTCGAGAAATAGTATCTCTTGTTTTTCATTCCCATTTTCATAGGAATGAATACTATGATTCACGTTTCGAACAGGCATGAATACAGCATCTATAGGATAACTTCCATCTTGAAAGTTATGTGGCATTTTTATAAGATATCCGCGATTTCTCTCGATTTCTAATCCAATACACAAATTAATAGGTTCTGCCAAGCTAGCTATATGTTGTGTATTGTCGACGATTTGTACATAAGGCGGTAAGATGATATCTTGAGCAGTTACATATCCAGGGCCCCTCACGCAAATCGACGCGCCGCAAGTTCCATATAGATTACTTCTCAATACAATTTCTTTCAAATTCATTATAATTTCGTGGACGGATTCTTGAATACCCGTTATAGTCGAATATTCATGGGGGACATTCTCAGATTTTACACGTGTGATACATGTTCCTTCGATTTCGCCAAGCAAAGCTCTTCGCATCGCGATGCCTATCGTGTCGGCTTGTCCTTTCATAAGTGGAGACAGAATAAAGCGCCCATAAGAAAGACGTTTGCTGTCTGTTCTTGATTCAACACACTTCCACTGTAGTGTCCGAGTAGATACTGTTACTTTCTCTCGAACCATAGTAATAATATTTTATTTGATTGAATTATTTATTTCTCTTGTTTCTCTTGAAATTTATTCACTCTTCATTTCTACACACGTCTTTTTTTTGGAGGTCTACAGCCATTATGTGGCATGGGGGTTACATCCCGCACAAAAGTTAATAGTATACCACTTCTACGAATAGCTCGTAATGCGGCGTCTCTTCCGAGACCGGGACCTTTTATCATGACTTCTGCTCGTTGCATACCTTGATCTACTACTGTACGAATAGCATTTGCCGCTGCAGTTTGGGCGGCAAAGGGCGTCCCCCTTCTCGTACCCTTGAATCCACAAGTACCGGCCGAGGACCAGGAAACCACCCGACCCCGTACATCTGTAACCGTGACAATAGTATTATTGAAACTTGCTTGAACATGAATAACTCCCTTTGGTATTCTACGTGCACTTTTACGTGAACCAATACGTACATTTCTACGTGAACCAATTCTCGGTATAGCTTTTGCCATATTGTATCATCTCATAAATATGAGTCAGAAATATATGGAATATATCCATTTGATGTCAAAACAGATTCTTTATTTGTACGTTGAGCCCTTTAGTGAGTCTGATTAGCCTTGTCTTTGTTTATGTCTCGGGTTGGAGCAAATTACTCTAATGCGTCCCCGTCTGCGGATTAGTCGACATTTTTCACAAATTTTACGAACGGAAGCTCTTATTTTCATATTTGTCATTCCTTATCTTAATTCTGAATCTACTTCTTGGTAGAAAATAAGTTTCTTAAAATTATTCATCTCGAATCGTATTGAATAAAAACCACCTAATCTTTCGAATCCTTGTTTCGGAGTCGATAAATTATACGTCCTCTGGTTGAATCATAACGACTTACTTCAATTTTGACTTTATCTCCTGGCAGTATCCGTATAAAACTACGTCGGATTTTTCCTGAAACATAACCTATAATCAGATCTTCATTATCTAACCGAACCCGGAACATGCCGTTGGGAAGCGATTCAGTAATTAAACCCTCATGAATCCATTTTTGTTCTTTCATTTCAGGTAAAGCCCCCTTGAAGTATCAACTAATGTAGGAGAAACGATATTAGACAACTCACCCCTTTCTTTTTTTTTTACAAATAGGAAGAGGTTTCGGATCCCATTTGGATATTAAAAGGATTACCATATATAACATAAAATTTCTCCGCCGATTCTTTCTAGTCGAGCCTCCCGGTCTGTCATTATACCTCGAGAAGTAGAAAGAATTACAATCCCCATTCCACCTAAAATTCTAGGAATTCGTTGAGAGTTAGAATAGATTCGTAGACCGGGTCGGCTAATCCGTTTTAAATTTAAAAAATTTCTATAGGTATGCGGTCTTTTCCTATTCCTTCTATTATGTCGCAGGGTTAAAACCAAAAAATTTTGTCGATGTTTTCTGACGTTTTCGATAAAACCTTCTCGGAAAAGTATTTTAACAATATTTTCGGTAATATTAGTAGATGCTATGCGAACAACTCTTTTTCTATCCATATCAGCATTTCGTATAGAGGTTATTATCTCAGCAATAGTGTCTCTACCCATGATGAACTAAAATTTTTTGTGCCTCAAAGTTGGATATAATTAACATGTTTTTCCTTTTTTTTATTGGTTTATAAATATGAATTTTTCAAGGTATATGCGTGAGACATAATCTATGAATTAATCTAGTTCTTAATCTATTTCTTTTCAAATACCCCAAAGATATCAGGATCTCATTTTATTTTATAATACCTCGGGAGCTAATGAAACTATTTTAGTAAAATTGAATTGTCTCAATTCACGGGGGATTGCACCAAAAATTCGAGTTCCTTTTGGATTTCCTTCTTGATCAATCACAACTGCAGCATTGTCATCATATCGTATTATCATGCCGCTGTCACGTTTAAGTTCTTTACAGGTACGAACAATTACAGCTCTGACTACTTCTGATTTTTCTAGGGGCATATTTGGTACTGCTTCTTTGATCACAGCAACAATAACGTCACCAATATGAGCATATCGACGATTACTAGCTCCTATGATTCGAATACACATCAATTTTCGAGCCCCGCTGTTATCCGCTACATTTAAATGGGTCTGAGGTTGAATCATATGAATTTTTGAGTCTATTCTTCCAATGCAAAGGATGAAGAAAATAAAAGAAATATTGTTTGTCCAAAAAAAGAAACCTGCGGTTTTCTTTCATTCCCAAGACTCATTTCTGTTGGTTCTACATTTTTATCCCGAAATAATAAATTGAGTTCGTATAGGCATTTTGGATGCTGCTATTAAAATAGCCCTTCTAGCTATATTTTCAGTTACTCCACCCATTTCATATAGTATTCGCCCTGGTTTAACAACAGCTACCCAATATTCAGGGGATCCTTTCCCCGAACCCATACGTGTTTCAGCGGGTCTTATTGTAACTGGTTTGTCTGGAAATATACGGACCCATATTTTTCCACCACGGCGTGCATTTCGTGTCATTGCTCGTCGACCCGCCTCGATTTGTCTAGATGTGATCCAAGCAGGTTCAAGCGCCTGAAGAGCATATTTACCGAAACAAATATGATTACCTCGATAAGATATTCCCTTCATGCGTCCTCTATGTTGTTTACGGAATCTAGTTCTTTTGGGGTTATAGTTGATGGTTGTTTCGAAATTCCATCTCTACTACAGAACTGGACGTGAGAGTTTCTTCTCATCCAGCTCCTCGCGAATAAAAGGATTCAAAATTGAATTTCAATTAATTTGAATAGATATTACTAAAAAATTTTATAAAAAAATCGTTTTTTTGTAACGTCCTACTAAATCTTTATTTTCTTTTGTCTTTTATCCAAGTTTACCAATTCAAATTCAAAAAAAAGTTACCGCGGGCGAATATTTACTCTTGCAATCTCTATTTCAGTCCTAGCACTTGTTCGTCATAGATGAATTTATTTATGGTTTATTTCGCCATCCTAACTAGTGAATCATTAAGATTCATTTGTTCAATAAAATCTTTTGCATTCACAGGTTCCTTCGTCCCCACCACCTCGTACTAAATGGTTAGGTCAGAATTATACAACGAAGCTTCTAATCCAAATTATTCTTGAGCCAACCTTCTTAGTCTTTATTGGCTCGAAGCTCTTGAGTTTTTTCTTCTATAATCTATAAGAAGGATTCATTTAATATTTCATTATGGATGAATCAATTAGTATTGATGCTTTATTACACTGTCTTTTATGAGATGACTCATAGACCTTACATATTGGAATTCTATATCATTGATATTTTTTTCTCTCTTTCTCTCACCCTTCCATTTATCCACACTCTTGTTCTGTATTTTACTTTAAACTTAGAATTAATTAAAGTTAAATTCTAAAAAAATTTCAGTTGCTACAAAGATATGACCGATTTGGCATATCTTGACAGGTTCTTTAGATCCAGATAATATGAAGCGATGGGTTGGTTTTCATACTACCGGGCCGGTCTTTTTTTAATCCCAATCCCCTAAAAAAACCAACGAGTCACACACTAAGCATAGCAATTATATCAAAACAAAAGGTTAATCGAATTTTTATTCAACCCTATAGAATTAAGAATTTGTTTGATTGGCCAGAAAAA